GCTGAATCACAGACGAGATAAATATAGATAAAGCAACGGAGCCATCATAGTATTTTTTAACTGCTCTGAAAGGAAGGATGGTAATTGGAGCATTTGCCGATTCGGATCGGATAAACCCCATATCATCTCTATTTTTTTTATCTTTCTTTGATTTGATGGAAGGGAAAAGGAAATTCCATTGTAGAGCCGTATGCAATGCACAAAAGATGCCTGTACGGTTGCTCAATTCTATCTTTTTTTATTTATTATTCTTTATCTCCTCTCCTCAACTCATCATGGGAGATAGAGGAACTTTTTGTTATATCATCAGGGTAATGATACATCAACCTGCGAGTTCTTTTTATGAGGCACAAACGGGAGAATTTATCCTGGAAGCAGAAGAACTACTGAAACTGCGCGAAACCATCACAAGGGTTTATGTACAAAGAACGGGCAAACCCTTATGGGTTGTATCCGAAGATATGGAAAGGGATGTTTTTATGTCAGCACCAGAAGCCCAAGCTCATGGAATTGTTGATCTTGTAGCGATTGAATAAAAATAGCAGCGATCATATGCAACTTGAGGTTTTATCTTCTTAGTATCGGGTTTCATAATATTTTATTCATTTATTATTAAATACAGAAGTAATTCATAATCATTCGGTTAGGATCGATCTAAACCAGCCTATTCAGTATGTATACAATTCTGCATGCCGACTATTAAACAACTTATTAGAAACACAAGACAGCCAATCAGAAATGTCACGAAATCCCCCGCTCTTCGGGGATGTCCTCAGCGCCGAGGAACATGTACTAGGGTGTATGTGCGACTCGTTCAGATCACCGCTGGAACAAAATAAATAAAGGAAACTCATTTTCCAGTATCAATGATCAGTACCCATGAAAAAGAGAAAAAAGATCTATTCTATCCTTCTATTGTGTTGTGTATGAAATTTATGGTTTCCATTGGCGCAAATCCAATCACTTCAATTTGGAATTGAAGATGAGAAAAAATTCCTCATTAGTAACAAGGGGTTATTCATTAAGCAGGGGAAATCCTATTTCCAAAGACGAAATCTTATGCTTCTACTCTTGCAAAAACGGATTAAGAGGGTCAGCTACCCAGCTAATCTTCATAATTAAATACCGTTACTGTATAGGTAGATCTCGTTGTGAAAGACCTATTACTAGATAATTCATGAGTAGAGCCAAAAGAATATGAACTGTACAAGTTAATTTACCAATAACCTTGATTAAATGAAGTAAGGGGCTCCGGTGTATAGAGAAGACCTCACCGTTTAAAACGTAACCATAGAAACGATGCAATCCACTATTTCTTTATTCATTTCTATTTCTTTTTTTTTTTTTTTTTGATACCTAGAGTGTCAATACAATTTCTTAGTCCGTTTCGAGGTAAAATGCCTATAAAAAAATAAAAATTGTGGTCGGGAAGGTTATAGTAGCAAAAGCCATTGGAATTTTTATTTTATACATTGGAAGAATCCGTTTTGTTATTAATCAACTAGGGAAGAGGAAAAGAATAACTAAAACAAAGGAAATCAATTAGTTATTCATTAAAGTTTCATTTATTCAATGACCAGAATTAGACGAGGATATATAGCTCGGAGACGTAGAACAAAAATTCGTTTATTTGCATCAAGCTTTCGGGGGGCTCGTTCAAGACTTACTCGAACCATTATTCAACAGAAAATAAGAGCTTTGGTTTCATCTCATCGAGATAGAGATAGGCAAAAAAGAGATTTTCGTCGTTTGTGGATAACTCGGATAAATGCAGTAATTCGCGATAGCGGGGTATCTTATAGTTATAGTAGATTTATACACAATCTGTACAAGAAACAGTTGCTTCTTAATCGTAAAATACTTGCGCAAATAGCTATATTAAATAGGAATTGTCTTTATATGATTTCGAATGAGATCATAAAATAAGAAAATTGGATAAGGACTCTGCCAGAATATTTAAAATGGAGTTCGCTGTGGAGAATGAACTCCGGGAAGGTAGAGTAGAAATTAGTATGATCAAGAGAATAGGATAAAGTCGCTCAAAATCAAATGAGAAAACAAGTCCAATAAAAAGGATTTTGTCTTACCCGATGCTTGGTTCTTTCTTACGATACAACAATAAAATCTGCGTTTTATTCTCGAATTTTTCAAACACAATATCAATTTGAGTTCAAACAGGAATTTTGTTTCAATTCTGGAGTAAGTCTATTTTTTTAGTTATTTCTGGTTCTAAGACCTGTAGTTTTGTAGGTCGACTCGCTTCTTTCAAATTGTTTCTCATTATTAAGAAAAGGTAACAAAGATAAAATACGAGCTTGTTTTATAGCAATAGTAATTAACCGTTGTTGTTTTAAGGTCAATCTATTTACCCGTCGAGGTAATATTTTTCCCTGTTCACTAATAAATCGACTAATTAAACTCATGTTTCTATAATCAATTCGATCCCCCGAGTGAATCGGGGGCAAACGCCTACGAAAAGATCGCTTAGATTTAAGAAAGAGTCGTTTGGATTTATCCATGGTTTTTTTATTCCTTATTCCGATTCCGAAAATAATATTTCGATCTGATCCAAAAAAATGATTTATAAGTAAAAAGTTGGTTTTTTTTATATTCAATTTTCTATTTAGTTAAGTTATCTAAATGTTTGTTTATAATTTCGAATAATCTATATTTATTATTCTATATAGAATATTCCTTTTCTATGTCCTTTTTCATGTTCCTTGTAAGAGTGACACACAGACACTTGATTCGATCTATTTCTTTATTTCCCCGTGAATCGTATGTTTGTAACAATAGGGACAAAATTTTCTCAATTCCAATCGACTAGGCGTATTGTGTCGATTCTTTTGCGTAATATATCGGGAAATCCCCGTTGATTCTTTATTAAGACCATTTCGACTACAATTGGTACATTCTAAAATAATCCTTGCTCGGACATCTTTACCCTTGGCCATGAACCTCCTTTGAGTTTTTGATTCAACGAACTCTTCTATTTTCCGACTGAAGCGAAAAAAAAAAGAAGAAAAAAAAATAAAAGTTGCTAACTCGAAATTATGAAAGATTTCGTTGCAATCACAACACAATATAGTAAGTAATATTAAAAGAATTTCTAACTCTATATTTAATTTCGTTCTATTTCGAATAGAATTCGCGATTTGAAGTATACTATACTATTTCATTGAAATATCTTGTATGATATTCTTGTCCTAGACTAGATTCCTAGACACATTTCCAGTTCCGTTCTCAATAGAATATATTATTTCTATTTATAATATATTATTTCTATTTATAAATAATATTGGAGGATGAACCCGAATTTCGCCGAATTTGAATCTACTTTTTATTTCTCTTTCCTCATTTCTTTATTCTACTGATAATTAGAAATTATATCTAATTCTATTTTTTAGAAAAAAAGAAAAGAGGGGGGAGGGATTAGTCACAGATCTTTTGATTCTATCTCTAATCTTCTTCACCCCTTCACATGTCAATACTTAGAACGAAAAAAAAGGGAATGTCAACGCATCCGGGAATAAACGATTAATCTCTATCAATACACCAGCTAAAGCCCCAAACCATAGAGCACTTAGTACCGGTGCCACGGAAAGATATGTTTTTAGATCTCGCATTTAAAATCCTCCTTCTTTATTGTTTATTGTTAATACATATATGATCAGATGTATATCGAAGTACTTGATGTATCTAAGTAGTTAAGGACTGCTTGTATTTGTACACGGAATTCCGAATTCAAATTGAAATGTACAATGATTCAGTAGATACGAATATGATTTGACTTTTCTGAAAACCAAAAAATACGTCCCTTTCCGTCCGAGCATTTCCAAAAAATAGTTATTTTTTTAGTTCTTTTTTACGAGGGTTTTCATACATATGTATATAAGACCTCTATTATTATTATATGCTATATATGATATGCTATATATGAGACCAAAAAAAGAAATAGAAAGATAACTTGTGTATATCAACGCAAAACTAAGGATTTGGAAAACAAGACGGGAATTCTCTACAATGACACTGTAGACCAATTGAAAGGGATGTAGCGCAGCTTGGTAGCGCGTTTGTTTTGGGTACAAAATGTCACGGGTTCAAATCCTGTCATCCCTACTTATGGGATAAGAACTTATGGAATAAGAAAGCGCTCTTAGTTCAGTTCGGTAGAACGTGGGTCTCCAAAACCCGATGTCGTAGGTTCAAATCCTACAGAGCGTGATTCGGGTCTTGGTTAGGTTAAACCGAAAATTACACTCAGATAATTGAACATTAATCTGAATTTGACCTCCTGGGAATGAAAAGAGGAGGTCAATTAAACAAAAGATGTTAATTAATCAAAGGTCCAACTGATCACCACGTCTGTATTGTAAATATGCAGTTACAAATAATCCAGCTAAAGTAATAGGAATTAGACCTAAGACAATTCCAAATAGAAAAACTTCAATCATTTCAATTTGTTTGTTTGAAAGGGAAAAAGAGAGGTAATATCTATCCCTAAATATTAATCTGCATTGCCCATGAATCTCAATGACTACTAATTGGAAATTGATGCGTTAAGGAACTATCGAATATATGAATACCACAAAAGAATTTCTTTTTATGAGTTGTGTTCATTCAATTAATTTCAAATAAGTCGTATCTTAGTCAGACCAATAAATAGAGCTGAGGTTATCGTTAACGCTGCTAGTAGAAAACCGAAATAACTAGTTATAGTAAGCATAAAGATGAAGGAGCTAAATGAAATATGTTCTTTCTATACATATGTTTCTAAAGCACTTCCCTAAGTTTCAAGTTTTGAAATAGGAATATATGAAGATAAGCAAAAATACCAATTGAAATGAAAGTAGAAGTTCAATTGACAGTTGTTAATTCATGAATCATTACATTATAGACGGTATTAACAAAAAGAAAGAGTAAGGGAGATAGAAAAAGAAATCAATTAATCATTTGTAATCTCTACCCATTCCGTGATTCCGAATCAAGGGATTCATTAT